CCAGGTATTGTAGATATTCCCTCATTTCCATCCCCGAGCATTTTTAATTTCCCATTTATCAAAAAATACCACTATTGGTTCATTCTTCATCTAATTAGATAGATTAGATAAATGATCTAGCAATGATGGCATTTCTATTTTGTTTACCGAATCACATGAAATTTTACCCAACTCCATATCTGGAATGTATGAAATACGTATGAACGGAGGAAGAAAGATAATTTTCTACTTAAATTGAATTGGAATTTATTGGAATTTTCAACAGATACAAATGGAAAGAAATTGATAAAACATCCCTAGAAACAGACTTCTGCTACTTAGACTTATTAATGAAGTTATAGGATTTTGTATAGAATATCAAAACAAAAATGATTCTATTTCTACCATTATTATGATAATACACAGTCCAACCTGCTTGAATACCAGAAAAATAAATGGATTCGACATTTGATCTTTTCGCTGAGATAAAGGCATAAAAATAAGAAAGAATATATAGAATTAGAATCGGTTTTTTAGCATTTAACCCCCTTTTCTGTTATGGATTTCGTTGTTCAAAAAATGATTTGTAGAGAAGAGAGAGATTTTGTTTACGGATTTTTGAGTAGAATACGATTGTGAAGTGTATAAGAAAAGAAGGTTTGTATGGCTTAACCACGTGTGGAGATATCTATAATATCCGTCTTTCTTCTCTTTTATTGTTTTATTGTCGTTCTCTGTTCTATTCGGGGCAACACGGGTTGTGCTCTATGAAAACAGAATTTCCATTTTCTATTCAATTCAAAATTCAAATTGAAGTATGATACTTTTCTGATATCTGATAATTCTCTATCGGGAACATATATAAATAATATATATCCGTCTAACAATTTCTCTTGGGGGGTTTACATATACTCATAATTGTTGTTATAATTAAAATTGAGAAGGATTTTTTGATTGAAAAAATCCATACTGATTAGTTATATATCAAGTTGTATTTTCTTATGTCATTAGGAAAACAAAATTTGGAGATTCAAATCCAAGAATCATTCATGCATTCTAAGTCAATAGTTAATGGTTCCGATTTTCAGAAATTTGAATTTTAGATTTTGTGACTGAAAATCCACATTTGATTTTTCAATAGAAAGGTAAGAGAAAGCTTTGAACATTATGAATTTGGAGATAGACTCAATCGAAATTGAAAGGATGAATCAAACCCAATCAAAAGGGAAGAAGGATTAGGATTTCTTTGACTTTTAGGAAAAATTAAGGAAAACAGAACTCAAGGTGCAAGTACAATAAAAAAGCAGTTCAGTAATCCGGGAAAGTTTTCATCTATTTTTTGTATTTGTAGCATTTTGGCGACATGGCCGAGTGGTAAGGCAGAGGACTGCAAATCCTTTTTTCCCCAGTTCAAATCCGGGTGTCGCCTGATCAACAAAAAACTCGAAATCTCTTTTTTTCTTCTGTTCTGTTGATATAACCCGCCGAATGATTCCCCAGCAGAAGCAGAGAAAGCAGACTGTTGATACTTGTTTGATTCTAAACATCTGGTCTGGGGGTTTTTCTAAAAAATTGTAAATATCGTTGCATTGCATATTTAGGCTTCAAGGAAATATTCGAATGCTAGAGGGGCTATCAAGACTTCGCAATTACCTTCTACTACAAATCAAAATTTTCTATTATTAATGCATTGTATAATGACTGGACCTTGAATTAGATTGGAGAGCCCCATAGGAAATCTAAATAGTTGTGGAAGGGGGCGGAAGATACTTTATTATATACGAGGAACTCACGAAAATCTCTGAGTGCTCAAGCATCCAATCAATTGAAATGAGGGTCAACAAAAAAAGAATAGGACCTATTATTCCTACATGTTCCATTAGTAACATTCCCTTGAGATGTTACTGCAGATTTTTCTTGTGTTTAATCTTTCCCGATTAGAAATCATATAGGAATTTCTTATAAAATGAGCGAATTTATTGGATTGGTTTATTAATAGTCTTCGTTCTTTTTGACTCTGCGCCATTGATTCCACTATTATTAGTGAGGAATAACGGAACAATTCCTTTATATTTATAGAGATATGGGACATAATTCATATGGATATAGTAAGTCTTGCTTGGGCTGCTTTAATGGTAGTCTTTACTTTTTCCCTTTCACTCGTAGTGTGGGGAAGAAGTGGACTCTAGGGGTCCTACTAATTGAGTTAAGGAAGCAAACTGTATCAATATCAATTGCTTTCGAGATCGTTCTGCAACACGTTTTGAACAAAATAAAAATATCTTCATTTTGAAATTCCATTGGACTCGACTGGAGTAATGTATTATAGGAATCATCCTCTTTCAATCAAAGAGCTATTTCAACGATTCCCATGTTTGTAGTTCGAAAGGAAGAGGATCCCAGGAAATTTATTCGAACCTAATTCTTCCGAAATTTTCTATTCCAATCAACGGCCTCTTACCAGGTGATACTGAGGAGGGCCGGACCCTTTTTTTATTTGTTTCTCTCTTTACTGTTCAAAGAAGAGGTGGTTTTGTTAAGTGTATACGCACTTTGTATGAGAAAGAAAGGATATAAACATAGTGGTTGTCTAACGAGATACTATGCAGAATAAGATCTTCAGGTGAGTCACATATTGCGCATTTACCGCTTTCGAATTTTTGAAATTGGATTTATGCTTTATCGACTTATTTCATATCATGGTTCAGGCGTTAAAAATCGGTGAGGTTTACTCTTCCTTTTCGATGCCCGTGGAACTACTGTCAATGGTTTACTCAATTACTTCTTGGGAATGTTAAAAAAAAAGATTACTACGTGATTTTTTGAATCTGCCTATATCTATCGCTTTTCCTTCATTGATTTGATTCTTTCAATAGATACCGAGATTCAGATTGGAAATCACAAATCTAGTAATTCAAACTATAAGACATAAGAGTAATTTAGATTGATCAGAACAAATAGATATAGCAAATAAATGGAATTGGATGCTATGTCAATCCCATATATGGAATTGATATTCACATATATCAAGATAATATTGTAGATTGATCTATAGATCCATATCAAAAGATTCATATCAAATGCAGCCTCTATCTTTATTTATCTTTATTTTATTCCAGGGGGCATACAATCTAACTAATAAATAGTATGGTAGAAAGAAATAGATGAATCTTTCTTTCTACCATACTATCTATCTATTAGAATACTGCCGATTCTAGTCCACTCATTTCATTTAAGACATGAAATTAGAATCTTTTTCATTTTATTTCGTCAATTTTGGCTAAGAACTCAGAAGTCAAGTTTCATTCAAATTAGTTAATAATTAATCGTTTTGACTGACTGTTTTTACGTAAATGATAAGTAGAAAAGCGGTAGGAACTAGAATAAATAGTGCAGTAGCAATAAATGCAAGAATATTTACTTCCATAATCTCATCGGTTTTTTACTTCGCAATAACTCGGGATTTAATCCCATAGAGATGATAAATCTTTGGCCTGTAAATTCAATGAATGAATATTACCTCTCGATGATCTTGAATCGGATCAATATCATGAATAACAATATCTGAACTATCAAATCAATTCGTCGTCGAGAATTGAATAGTATAACATAGGAAGTTCTTTTATCCATACCGCCCCAAACTTGGATTCCTGACCCAATCCAAAATTCCTTTATTTATTTATCATTATCATTTTTTCTCATTTGTTCTTTTTTTCTATCTAGTTCCTTCTTGGACAATCATCTGATGAAGTCTCATCAAATAGCTCTTCCACTTCCAGTGGTCACATAGTTACAAACCCAAACAAACAATAAAAGCTAAATGGAAAAAGAAAGGAGTTTAGAACTAAACTATTTTTGACTTGGAAGACAAAGAAGTGTGATAAAGATGAGACCGTATAAAATGAATATTCATCAAATTTACTATTTTCCGATTTGTTCTTTCGTCGATGGGGCCTTAAAACAAAATGAAAAATCGGAAAAATGATTCATTCCCCTTTCTAAGAGGAGTAGGATCTTTGGTTGATCTGCCCTTTCCCCTCCTTTCTTCGTAGATTATTAGCCCCGGGACACCTATACCAAAAGCTCAGTGTGCAATTTGCATGAAATCTATTTTTCAACTTCAAACTAGTAAGTGAGGTTCCATAAATCCGTAGCCAGAAAAATAAATTGTTTTTTTTTTTTTGTTTTTTCTGGAAAGTATTTTCTTATATTAAATTTTGTATTGGACAAGAAAGGAATTCCCCTTGTGTATGCGCGCCTCAAAAAGGTATAGTACTCGATTCCATTACATGCATCGGGGGCAATCGAAAAAGCCAGCATTTCTTGGAATACTGACTATAATGCTACCAATAATTGTACTAATCCAACCGCATATGTCTTTCTCCTACCAAAAGGAAAGAAAAAAGAAATAAGGATTTCCCCTTTGCTTTGACAATGAAATTCTGCCCCCGGTCCCCTTCATAAAAAGGGAGAGATTTATTGATATATTTATTGGATCCATCGGGACTGACGGGGCTCGAACCCGCAGCTTCCGCCTTGACAGGGCGGTGCTCTGACCAATTGAACTACAATCCCAGGGAAATACGGGATCTAGCAGAAAATTTGATTCTTTTTTATCTCTGGATCGGGTATTTCTGAAGTACAAAGGGGGTTATATCATCTCATGGCGGATTGGCGAATTTTTGGGCCGAGCTGGATTTGAACCAGCGTAGACATATTGCCAACGAATTTACAGTCCGTCCCCATTAACCGCTCGGGCATCGACCCAGGAAGAATCAATTTTAGACTTATTGGTAATCCATGATCAACTTCCTTTCGTAGTACCCTACCCCCAGGGGAATTCGAATCCCCGCTGCCTCCTTGAAAGAGAGATGTCCTAAACCACTAGACGATGGGGGCCTGCTTGACCAACCGCCATCATACTATGATCATAGTATGATCAGTTTTTTGAAATTGTCAATATAATCGAATGATTCTATCCGAGGGATCTTTCCCCCTTTCAGAATTGCATAGAATTTTTT